AAACAGAAACCCAATTTTTAAGGAAGAAAACCCTTTCGATTTATAATGATAAAATCAATCTTTTACATTTTTTTGAATCCAGTCGCGAGGTATAAATAGTAGGTATGAATCATAGTTCAAATATTTCTCGATCTATTCCATATATTCCGTGCTCCAGATAAAAAAAATGAATATCCGACGAAGCAGAACTCATCTCTCTCAAGATGACAGACCCATTCTCTGTACTATCAATAGGATCAATTATAACAAGTCACACACTCATATTCCGGAAATACAGAAACAAAAGAATTTCACGGTCGAACTGCCAGAATAGACTAGAAATGAGAGTCCTAAGTAATTCATTTTGGATTGAAAAGCCAGGACTTCATGATTTTTATGGACCTAATTCATTGAAATTCCATCTAGTAAAACGGAAGAATTATAAATCTCCAAAATAATAGATAGGAATACCGCAAATAGAGCCATTGCGACCCCCATCAAAGGGGTAGTTCCCCACCCAGGAGCCACTTTCCCGTATTCTGAATTCAATGGTTTCAATAAACTCCCTGCATTAGTTCGTCTTGGACCAGATCTAGAACTATCCTCAACGGTTTGTGTAGCCATAAATCCTATTGCATTGGTTGAGATCGGTTGACTTTGTATACTATTCCGTTGTAAATAAAGGATCTTATCATAGATCCGTTATAGTTTTGAAATTTGATAATAATGGAAACAGCAACCTTAGTTGCCATCTTTATATCTGGTTTACTTGTAAGTTTTACCGGGTACGCCTTATATACCGCTTTTGGGCAACCCTCTCAACAACTACGAGATCCATTCGAGGAACACGGGGACTAAATGGAAGTAAAGTAATGAGCCTCCCAATATGGGAGGCTCATTACTTTACTTCCATTTAGATAAAGATAATGTAAGATAATGAAAAATCATTTCGCCTTTTTAGTCGGAACCTTAGGCGGCTCTCGAAAAAATATAGCGAAAAAAATTATTCCTAGAGTCGAGACTAAGAGGAATGTATAAACCAATGCTTCCATAAATTGATCGTGGTTTACAATTATAGCTTCCACACCTGTTCATTTGGGATCATCTCCCAGATTAAGAAAGGACAAGAGTCAAAAGTCAAAGAAAGGGCGGTGATTCAAATCAACATTTCTCTGGTACTCTATGTCAAAGTTAAATAATAAAAATATAATAGAGGCAAAAGATACAAGAGCAGTATTGTATCAGACGACTTGTCTCCTTGTAGTTGGATCTCCAAGTTTTTGGAATGCTCCAAATTCCACTTGAGCATCCAAATCTGGGTCAATACCAGCAAAAACATCTCTGAACAAGGTTCTAGCACCATGCCAAATGTGTCCGAAAAAGAAGAGCAAAGCAAACGAAGCATGTCCAAAAGTGAACCAACCCCTTGGGCTGCTACGAAAAACACCATCCGATTTCAAAGTAGCACGATCTAATTCAAAAATTTCACCCAATTGAGCACGTCTAGCATATTTTTTCACAGTAGCAGGATCACTATAACTGACTCCATCGAGTTCGCCGCCATAGAACTCAACAGTTACTCCTACTTGTTCGACACTATACTTAGATTCCGCCCTTCTAAAGGGAACATCGGCTCTTACAATTCCGTCTCCGTCTACCAAAACTACTGGAAATGTTTCAAAAAAAGTAGGCATACGGCGTACAAAAAGCTCACGCCCTTCTTTATCTCTAAAGATAGGATGTCCTAACCATCCAACCGCTATTCCATCCCCATTGTCCATCGAGCCCGCTCTAAATAAACCTCCTTTTGCTGGATTATTGCCAATGTAATCATAAAAAGCTAATTTTTCTGGAATTTTAGACCAAGCTTCTGATAAACTCTGATTTTCATCTAGTCCGGCACCAACCCTTCGATATATTTCTTGCTGGAAGTATCCTTGATCCCATTGATAACGAGTGGGACCAAATAATTCGATTGGGGTAGTTGCGGAGCCATACCACATCGTTCCAGCAACAACAAAAGCTGCAAAAAAGACAGCAGCGATACTACTGGAAAGGACAGTTTCAATATTACCCATACGTAATCCTTTGTATAGGCGTTGGGGGGGGCGGACACTAAGATGGAATAGGCCCGCTAATATGCCCAATGTACCTGCTGCAATATGATGAGAGGCTATTCCTCCCGGAACAAAAGGATCAAAACCCTCTACCCCCCACGCAGGATTTACAGATTGGACTTTTCCGGTTAGTCCATAAGGATCAGATACCCATATTCCAGGACCATACAAGCCTGTTACATGAAATGCACCAAACCCAAAGCAAGCTAATCCTGAAAGAAATAAATGAATTCCAAAGATCTTGGGCAAATCCAAAGAAGGTTTTCCTGTACGTTCATCACAGAATATTTCTAGATCCCAATATACCCAATGCCAGATAGCCGCCAAGAAGCACAAACCAGAAAACACAATATGTGCCCCGGCCACACCCTCGTAACTCCAAATACCCGGATTCGTTATAGTCCCTCCTGTGATACTCCAGCCGCCCCACGAATTGGTTATTCCTAAACGAGTCATGAAGGGTATAACGAACATACCCTGTCTCCACATTGGATCAAGAACGGGGTCAGAGGGATCAAAAACGGCTAATTCATATAGAGCCATTGAACCGGCCCAACCAGCAACGAGAGCTGTATGCATTATATGTACAGAAATCAACCGACCGGGATCATTCAATACGACGGTATGAACACGATACCAAGGCAAACCCATGGAAATACCCCTTTATCAAAGAAAAATAGACACTATGTAACTTTATCGCATTGGAAAAAGACTATGCTATGGACCTCTCCCTTTCAGTGGATTATTTTGGAACAAGGGTTCATATTATTGAATATTGAATTCCATTTCTTTCGTTGGGAATAATGGAACAATTCTGTTCATAGGAACAAAGATAAGCAGATCTATTCTATACCCGATAAGTACCAATACGCAATGGGGGATTGGTCCCATTTTCTATGAGCGAATGCGTAGATACTTGTTCATCATTCGAAGAGCCCGACCCATTTGTAATAATTTTCCCTTATTAATTTCGTCTTACTATTTGGTAATATCCAGGGATAAAAATATTACGTTTCCACATCAAAGTAAAATATAGTACTTAACCCCCTTTCTTTCAGTTGATGCCTATTGGTGTTCCAAAAGTACCTTTTCGGAGTCCTGGAGAGGAAGATGCAATTTGGGTTGACGTATAGTGCGACTTGTCAGACATATTGGGTCATATGGGATTTCCCCGTTCTCTCCCCCGATCGAGATACCCTCTGTTTCGCCCAAAAAAGATTGTTTGAACCATCAATAATTTGGAGCGTGAAATGCAATTAGATCCATTTTTGAGGGGGTCGAAATCAATATTAATATTATCAATTATCAAAATTTATGGTTGGCTTGGTTGGACCAATCCAATAAAATGAAGTATCCAGGCTCCGTTCAGAAAATACCCAATTGGTAATATATGTATGATTACCACTTGTATCATAAGTGATTACTTGATAGCATATGGGCGATCTCAAACTGCCAATCAATGAAATAATATTATGACTACATCGCGTATTTGTTGTAAGAAAGGCACGAAATGAATTGAAAAAAGTAAAAGTGGTATTGGGAGCATTTGTCCTATATGTGCAAATTGAAATCGGGCAGATATTTACCCGGAGTAGAACATAAACCTAAAATAATTGAGGAGGCCCATTCAGGAACAAGAAAATTACATCGTAATTTGGATTCGATTTCGATGAAACAATACATCAATGAGAGGTTAATTCGATAAGTTTAGTGGATTCTTTTATTTTTTAAAAAGATTCGAGCAAAAAAAATCTTTCTTAAAAAAAAATCGAAGAAAAAGCCCCTTCATTAGGAGGTAGAAAAGTCCTACTATAAAAAAAGTAAAGGAGGGTAGAATCAATACAATACATTGATTCTTTTTTTTTGAACCGTATGCATCCAAAGGCGCGTGTACGGTTCCTAAGGGATAAAATTTTGTCCTAATCAACCGACTTCATCGAGAAAGATTACTTTTTTTAGGTCAAGAAGTTGATAGCGAGATCTCAAACCAACTTATTGGCCTGATGGTATATCTCAGTATAGAGGATGAGACCAGAGATCTTTATTTGTTTATAAACTCCCCCGGCGGGTGGGTAATACCCGGAGTCGCAATTTATGATACTATGCAATTTGTGCCACCAGATGTGCATACAATATGCATGGGATTAGCCGCTTCAATGGGATCTTTCATCCTGGTCGGAGGAGAAATTACGAAACGTATAGCATTCCCTCACGCTCGGCGCCAATGAGTTTTTTGTTTGAAAGAAAAAAGAAAACTATGCCTTCGCCATATTTAATATTTTAATATAAATAAGAATTTGTAAGATAATATTTAAGTAATAATAGCATGGCACTTCGAGTTCGATATGAACAAACCATTATTGTTTTTTCAGAACATGGGATTATATATCGGGCGAGTAATATGAGACAAAGGGTATTTATGATTTGATCTTATCTATCCGGGCTTCATTTCAGCGTCACAAACTTTTATTTTTCACGCCAGAAGCCTCTTTCCAATATTTATGTTATGAAATATGAAAGAATACTCAAATGAAAAAAAACAAGATCATTTTTTTTTTTTACTTTTTTTATTTGATCGGATCAAAAAGAAACTTTGGGATTGCTGAATCACATATGAGATAAATCATAAATATAGAAAGCAACGGAACCATCATAGTATTTTTGAACTCCCACGAAAAGAAGGGTGGTAAATGGATCACTTAACGATTTGGGTCTGATGGATCCTATTTCGTTTTTTGCTCAACGAACGTAAAAAGTCCATTGTGGAGCCGTATGCAATGCACAAAAAATGCCTGTACGGTTGTTCAATTATATATATATACTTATTTTTTCTTGTTATTCTTTAATCTTTTTGCTTTTTGCCTAGTCCAATCAATCGTACGAGATCGCGGAAACATTCATTATGTTATATCATCAGGGTAATGATCCATCAACCTGCGAGTTCTTTTTATGAGGCACAAACAGGAGAATTTGTCCTAGAAGCGGAAGAACTTCTGAAACTACGCGAAACCCTCACAAGGGTTTATGTACAAAGAACGGGTAACCCCTTATGGGTTGTATCCGAAGACATGGAAAGGGACGTTTTTATGTCAGCAACAGAAGCCCAAGCTCATGGAATTGTTGATCTGGTAGCGATCGAAAATGCCGGGGATTTCACGTAAATCTGCGATTCCATCCATTTCGAACCATAATTTGGATGAATCTAAATTGAATATTTTATCTGCGTATGCGTAAAGTAAAAAAAAAAAAAAGAAAATAGAAAGAATTCATAATCATCTGGTTAGGATTGATCTAAACCAGCCCATTTTCTATACCATTAAGTATGCCAACTATTAAACAACTTATTAGAAACACAAGACAGCCAATAAAAAATGTAACAAAATCCCCCGCTCTTCGGGGATGTCCTCAGCGTCGAGGAACATGTACTCGGGTGTATGTGCGACCCGTTCAGATCATGAGCCGGAACAAAATAAAGTACAATTTTTTCCAGTATCAATGACCAGTACCAATGAATAGGATAGGATAGAAGAATTCCAATCAATATAGAAAAAAACCTCCATTGCGTATCAAATTTATGGTTTCTATTGGTGCAAATCCAATCACCTCAATTGGAGATGAAAAGCAATTCCCCAGTGGTAGCAAATGGTTATCCATTAAGCGGGGGAAATCATATTTAAGAAGCAAAAGAATTAGGCTCCTACTCTTGCAAGAACGGACTATACAGGGTCAGCTACCTAGCCAACCTTTGTAATTAAATACCGTTACTGTATGGGTAGATCTCATTGTGAAAAGACTTATTACTGTACAATTCATGGGTAGAGTCAAAGAATGTGAACTGTACAAGTTACTAATAACATTGATTAATGGTGGAAGGGGCTCCGGTGTATAGAGAGGACCTCACCGTTTAAGAAGTAGCCATAGAAACGATGGAACCCACTATTTATTTATCCATTTACCTTTACTATTTATTGATACTTTATACTATACTCAACTTGAGTTACAATTTAGTATTTTTTTTGTTGATACCTAGTATCAATACAATTTCTTATTTCGAGGTTAAATGCCTGGAAAAATGGTGGTTGGGAAGGTCATAGTAGCAAAAGCCATTGGAATTTTTTTTTTATACATTGGAAGAATCCGTTTTGTTATTAATAGACCAGGAAAGGGAAAAAGAATAACTGAAAGAAAATAAATCAATTAGTTATTCATCAAAGTTTAATTTGATTCAATGACCAGAATTAGACGAGGGTATATAGCTCGGAGACGTAGAATAAAAATTCGTTTATTTGCATCAACCTTTCGAGGGACTCATTCACGACTTACTCGAAATACTATTCAACAGAAAATGAGAGCCTTGAGTTCTGCTCATCGGGATAGGGGCAGGCAAAAGAGAAATTTTCGTCGTTTGTGGATTACTCGGATAAATGCAGCAATTCGTGAGATTGGGGTATCCTATAGTTATAGCAGATCCATACATGATCTGTATAAGAGACAGTTGCTTCTTAATCGTAAAATACTTGCACAAATAGCCATATCAAATACAAATTGTCTTTACATGATTTCCAATCAGATCCTTAAATAAGAAGATTAGAAGGAATCCACCGTAATGATTTAAGTGGGGCCCCGGAGAATGAGCTCCGGGAAGGTAGAGTAGAAATTAATATAAATAAGAGAAATATAGTAAAAATGAATCAACACATTAAAAAAAGAAGCCATTTTTTCTTATGATGTGACAATCCAATCGGGGTTCTCCAATTTTTCGAACAAAATATAAATCTGAGTTGGGGTTCATATTGAAATTTTGATTCAAGTGCAATTGAGGAATAGCCTATCTATTTATTTCTAATTCGAGGACCCGTGGTTCTAGGAGTCGATTCAGTTCTCTCAAATTGTTTCTCGTTATTAAGAAAGGGTAACAAAGATAAAATACGAGCTTGCTTTATAGCAATAGTAATTAATCGTTGTTGTTTCAAAGTCAATCTATTCACTCGTCTAGATAATATTTTTCCTTGTTCACTAATAAATCGACTAATTAAACTCATGTTTCTATAATCAATTCGATCCCCCGATCCAATTGGGGGCAAACGCCTACGAAAAGATCGCTTGGATTTAAGAAAAAGTCGCTTGGATTTATCCATGGTTTATTCCTTATCTTTTAAATCGTATTTCTTAATTCGAATTTCATTTGCGATCCTACCAAAATAGGATGAAATAGGATTGGGTTGTTTTATTTTTATAATTTATTATTAAATTTTTATATTAATATTTTATTATTATGTAATTTATTGCTGTTCCTTGGAGGGGTTACAAACGCGTTACATTTTCTCTATTTCTTTATCTCCCCATGAATCGTATGCTTGTAACAATAGGGACAAAATTTTCTCAATTCCAATCGACTAGGCGTATTGTGTCGATTCTTTTGAGTAATATATCTGGAAATGCCCCGCGATTCCTTATTAATATCGTTTCGGACACAACTGTTACATTCCAAAATAACCTTTACTCTGACATTTTTACCCTTGGCCATAAACCCCCTTTTTTTTTTATTCACCTAACTCTTCTATTTTCGAAACGAAGAAGAAAAAAAGAAGTTGCTGACTCGAAACCCGATTATTAAATATTTCATTGCAATCAAATCAATAGAGAATATAAGTAATACGATGATTTCTAACTATCCATTAGTTATAGTATTTCATTTAAGTATCCTGTATGCGTTTGTTGTCCGCGACTTTTATTATTTACTTTACATTTTTGTTCTCCCTCTATTAATTCAGCGTGAACCTGAGTTTCGTTGCGGATGAATCTTTTTTGATTCTTTCTCTTTCCTTCTTTTTTATCCTAAAAAACTGAAAGAAAGAACAAAACAAAAAGGGTTAGTCACAGATAATTTATTCTATCTATAATCTTCTTCATCCCCAACTAGAATGAAAAAAAGGGGAATGTTAACGCATCTGGGAATAAACGATTAATCTCTATCAATAGGCCTGCTAAAGACCCGAACCATAGAGTGCTTAACACAGGTGCCACGGAGAGATATGTTTTAAAATCTCGCATTGAAAATCCTCCTTTTTTATTGTAATACATATATGATCAGATACACATGTCGTTGTTGATGATATTTTACTTTCTTTACAACAGAAAAAAGTGTCCACTCACTTTATTTTCTGAACATTACCGATTTTTATATTTATATTTTTTATTATATTGTTAATTATATTATATCTATTTGATCGATTTGATTCTTTTTTCTTTTATTATATGTTATATTGTTATATAAGACGAAAAAGAAATGACAAGAGCAATTGTATATCAATGGGAGAAATCACGATGTGGAAAACAAGATGGGGATTCTCTACAATGACACTATAGGCCAATTGAAAGGGATGTAGCGCAGCTTGGTAGCGCGTTTGTTTTGGGTACAAAATGTCACGGGTTCAAATCCTGTCATCCCTATCTATTACTTCTCCCATGTGCAGTAATGAAGGATCCATTGAGATCAATAAAAATTAGACATACATAACATAATGCTTTATCATACTATATGTATCCAAAGTGGGGGTTACAAATAAAATTCTTTTATTTACATACAGCCCTTTATATTGGGATAAGAAAGAAAGCGCTCTTAGTTCAGTTCGGTAGAACGCGGGTCTCCAAAACCCGATGTCGTAGGTTCAAATCCTACAGAGCGTGCTTCTGTTCTTCTTGGGTCGAATTACAAGTAAATAACTTTACTAACTAGAGCAGCAACCCTAATTTGACCTCCTCCTTTCTTTAATCCGCAGGAGGTCAATAAAAAAAAGAGATGTTATTTAAAAAGAGATGAGCTCTTACTTAATCAAAGGTCCAACTGATCGCCGCGTCTGTATTGCAAATACGCAGTTACGAATAATCCAGCCAAAGTAATAGGAATTAGGCCTAACACGATTCCAAATAGTAAAACTTCAATCATTTTTTGATTTTTTTTTAAAAAGGTAGGTAAAAAAAAAGGGGGGGGGTAATATCTATCTCTAAATAGTAATCCAAATCGCCCACGAATCTCAATAATCAAGAATTACAATTCACATGGGAAGGAACTATGGACTACCTGGATATCTCACAAAAACATTTTTATGAATTGAATTGTTCATTCAATCAATTTCAAATAAGACGTATCTTGCTCAGACCAATAAATAGAGCTGAGGTTATAGTTAAAGCCGCCAGTAGAAAACCGAAATAACTAGTTATAGTAGGCATGAAGGAACTAAATGGGATACGTTCTATTTATACATATGTTTATTTATGAAACACTTACCTAAGTTTCTTATCTTGAAAAATATAAGATAATAAAAAGACCAATTGACAAAATGAGTCCCAATTGAATTGAAAGCTTTTGATTTCATTTATCATTCATTATTCATTTCATTATAGACAGCACAAACAATAGTGACAGAAATCAAAAAAAAAATTGATCCTCTTTGACATCTATTCATCCTACGATTCTGACTCAACCGATTTCTCGAGCAACTCTTGAATAAAGTATCTTGAATAAAGGAATGTAAAAATAACATGGAACTTCATTTCTAAATTAAAAATGAAACTCTCTTTAAATTAAATGAAATCCTATTTTCAATCATTTATATTTTCAATAAAAATATTATAATATAAATAGGGTCATTACTAAAATTACTAATATATATTTAGTAATATATATTAGTAATTTGGATCTTTTCTTTTTCAATTGTATTTATTCCATTTTTTTTATATTTTGTTTGGAACAAGAGCCTTATAACATAACACCCTTTTTTTACTTTTATTTTAACTCGTTATTAGTTATTATTTATTTAGTATTATTATTTATTTAGTATTAATTAGTATGCTCATCAATTGACATAATATATTGAATGAGAAGAAAAAAGTTATTGCAT